AGATACGAGTAGAACCCCAAAATAAAAAAAAAGGGATAAATAAAGAAAAGTAAAAGAATATATAAAGAATAGAAAAAGGTTCTTTTATAAGAATTACTGCCCCTTTTCTTTATTTCCTTAATTGAAAATCGAATTTAGTTTGATTAGGACCAAGCTCCTTAAAAACCTCCGCCCTTTTTAAAATATCCCGAACAGTTCCTGTAGGCTGAGCGCCCTTTTCAAGGAAATATAGAATAGCAGGAACGTTTAAATAACTTTGATTCTTTATTGGATCATAAAAACCCACGTTCCGAAGATCTCTTCCTTCTCTTCGAGATCGAACATCAATAGCAACGATTCGATAGACGGCTCATTGGGATAGATCTAAGTAAATGAACAAGACCCCCCCTAGAAACGTATAGGAAGTTTTCTCCTCGTACGGCTCGAGAAAAAATGATTTGCAGTTTTGTCTACGTATTGAATTCTAATGAATGGCAAACGAGTTGAAAAAATCAATTAGCCTCGGATTGAACTCTTTTTTTTATTTGTCCTTACTGAAAAAATACAAAATCATTTGTACCCAAAACTCAAGTTGGATAATTCTCAAATAGCTTAAAAGATAAAAATCTTTAGGCAATTTTTTTTTTGAATGGTCTTTAACCCCCCTTTTTTTTATCTCATTTAAAATAGAATCCTTTTTGATTCTTTATTAGAATCTAGTTATTGAGACAATTTAAAAAAAGCGTTTCCTTGTTCTGGGATCCTCTTTTCTTTGTTTTAAATCAGTGGGTTTAGACATTACTTCGGTGCTTCTTAATCTTTCCAAAATGGCAGCAACATACCCCTTTTGTGATTTCTTTATATCAAAATCTCAAAGAATCATACAAACGGTCGATTCCCACGCGATCCACTTTGCATCGAAAGAGTTTTCTCAATTCCAACAAATTTGACTTTTTAATTGAAAACTTTACCGAATCAGATCCTTTCAATTTCTAAATTGATGATATACTTACGAAGTTGTTCCAATTTATTGATTGGTATTAACCCTAGATTCTTGCCCCCTAAAAGAGAAATCAATACTTTAATTTCTACCCGAGCTCCACCATGTACTATATTCATTAAAACCCACCAAAAAGCGGGATTCTCGTGAAACAGACCTGATGTCGGGCCAAGAGCACCTTCATTCTTAGAAAAGATGGCGGATGTAAGAATAAAAATCCACGCCGGATCGTGTCCTTCAAGTCGCACGTTGCTTTCTACCACATCGTTTCAAACGAAGTTTTACCATAACATCCCTCTTATTTGGAACCCGTATGGGATTGATTCACTTATGGAATCATGAATAGTCATTGGTTCCGTCTATACATAAACATAGTAATCTATACTTTATTTCTTCTATACAAAAAAAAAGATGGCAAAAAATTTTCTAAAGTAATCTTAGCAAGATCCCAACTCTTATTGTATGTTATTGTAGGAATGCAACACCTTTTATAAAAAAAACGAAAAGAAATATAGAAATAATACGAATAAATGAAATTTTTTACTATTTTTAGTTACTCAATATGACCCATCTCTCACTTCTTTGAATGCCAAAGATTCAACTCAGAATAAGCAATCATTAAAAATTTTTCTAATCTAAAAGGTTTCCTATTTCAACATCATTATGAATAAAGTTTTACAGTAAAGACTTCCATTTTGATCATCAAAAAAAGATCAATATCTGTTTCTTTTCGAATTGAACCATCAACGATTTAAAGCAGATAAATGGATTGAACAAAAACCCCGTTTTTATATGAGATGGATAAAAAAGACTCATATAAGAGAAGATTTAAGTACTTGTTCTTTCGATTCGAATTTTATTAAAAAGATGAACGAATTGGGCTTTTTCGGACCTATCAGATAGACAGAACAACAGTCTTTATTATGAATATTCCATAAAACCATAAAAAAAGGAACTATTTGAATTTATAAGGGATTTTTTCACAAAAAACGAACGACTATTGTCACTGAAATAGAACGAAATCAGATAATAACAATACATATAATGTTAAGCTAAGCATTTCATCATTTTTTATGTATTTTTTTTTGGTTTACCCCTAACCCATTAATTGAATGTAATAACTTCCCTCTTGTTTAGAATCCGAATAATTTGGCTACCCCATTTAAGTTTAATGGCTAGAGAATAAGAGAGAGGAAAGAAAGGTTCTTTCTTATTCTAATTCAAAATAAAATGTATTGTTGAAAATTCAAAAATAGATGAGACGTAAGGTTTTTCTTCAAATTAAGTAGCTAAGATAAACCCCTTCAATATGAAGGGAATGAACATATGATGAAAAATATTGAATTATATCTGCATGTCATTTGTACTCAATTCCGTTAGTTCGGTTTGGGAAAAAAAAGAGGATTCTATCCAAGAATTCTATCCAAAATTAGGCATTAATCATTTAAACAGAACATTATTCTCAAAAGAAACCTTTCCAGTGTATATGCCTGGGACGAAAGGATTCGAACCTCCGAATACCGGGACCAAAACCCGTTGCCTTACCGCTTGGCCACGCCCCATTTAGATTTCCATTCTATACTCAGAAAGAATAATATAATTATTGGGTCTTGGTCAACTCCAGGGCGAATATCTATAAAAATCTTTATAGAATAGAGTAGATTCTTGCTAGTATTTTTACGCCTGTAGATATAGAATTCAACTGAATTCATTGATCATTACATAGAATTCAATTAAGATATTCTATGAAAGTATGATTTCTTCTATTCTCCTTTGTTTGAGAATTGGAGAATTTTTGATTGGGTCGGTTCAAAGAAAAAGAAGGATTTTTGTCTACCTTACTTTAATTCATTTTTCCTTATATCAATAACTCAATCAAAATGCAATTATCTACAAGAACAAAATGTCTGTTATGCTTAATATCTTTAGTTTGATCTGTATCTGTCTTACTTCTGCCGTTTCTTCGAGTAGTCTTTTCTTCGCCAAATTGCCCGAGGCCTATGCTTTTTTGAATCCAATCGTAGATCTTATGCCAGTCATACCTTTGTTCTTTTTTCTCTTAGCCTTTGTTTGGCAAGCTGCTGTAAGTTTTCGATGATATCCTTACCTTAATATTAAATTCTATATTCTATTTATTATCCTAGAAAATTCATGATTTATTCGAGAAAAATTATAAAAACTAATAGGATCAAATAAGTCTTACACTATGAACCTTCAATTCAAACATTTAAATTCTTGATTGGATAGCTGCGATAAATCCAAATCCGGCTCACCCTGTATTCCCCATTCTGCCCTTTTTAAAGACCCTAATAAGGGTTAAGTTAGGGTCCCCAATCGAATCGGAGGTATGAAAGAATTTTTTAGTACTGAAAGATTCTTATGACAACTGAATTTTATTTTCTGTGAAATTCTTTTATGTTTTGATAAAGCACTTAATTTGTTGGTGTCAAAATATTTAAAAAACGGAGGATCTATTCTCTTTTCTCATTTTTTACAAAAAAATATCTTGGAGATTGTGTAATGCTTACTCTCAAACTTTTCGTTTACACAGTAGTTATATTCTTTGTTTCTCTATTTATCTTTGGATTCCTATCTAATGATCCGGGGCGTAATCCTGGACGTGAAGAATAAAAAAGGGTTTTCGTTTTCCTTGCTTGATTTTTCAATTTTCTTAGGATTTTTTTATCTATTCCACATGTTTAATTTAACTAGAAAACAAAAACACGATTGTCGCAATTTTAAAGAGAAATTAAATATAAAGTCATCAACAAAAACGGAAAGAGAGGGATTCGAACCCTCGGTACGAATAACTCGTACAACGGATTAGCAATCCGCCGCTTTAGTCCACTCAGCCATCTCTCCCAATTGAAAAAGACAATTACTATGTTACATTACACATGAAATAAGTATTGAAAAATTTTTTCTTTATTTAGCTTATCTATATTATATCTACAACGTTTATTATTCCATTTAGTTGAAGTAAGGGCTCGGAAGATTCACTATAAAAAAACAGAAGGAAAAATAAAGACGACCCCTTTGAAATTTGAAATGAAAGGACCCTTTTTCTTTTATTCGCTCGGCCTGGCCTGGTAAGAACCTAGCCGGGCCTTTTTTTGTTCCAACGAATCCTAGCTAAGTTTCTCTTATTTGAATATTTGAAAAAAAAAGGTTTGCTATTAAAGCAACAACAAAAAGACGAAGGACTATTTCCATTCTTTTTTCTTATTATAGAATATAACATCAATATCAATACGGCATTTCTTATTATTCTTTCTTCCTTATTTTGTGACGACCTTACTCTTACTGGAATAAAAGACTGGAATAAAAAAAAGAACCTATGGATTTTTACACAATGCGCTTTTTTTGTTATGATTTCAGCGGTTTTGACGAATTGTCTCTATCAAAACGCCTCGAGCAAAAGAAAAGTATATAACTTTTTATTTAGTTATTTAAATTAGACCTCTTTTTTTATGAATTTTTTTTTGGAATCCCCTCAAAAACATCAACCCTCCCATTTTCATAATTATTTTACGATCCTGTCTTGATTACCCCAAATTTTCCCTCTTCGACAAAAGGCCTTTTTTTATATTATATAATAATAATAATAGCATTGTGGCGGGTATAGTTTAGTGGTAAAAGTGTGATTCGTTCTAGTAACTCCCTTAAAAAGTTAAGGGATCTTTCGGTTTGATTCATATTCCGATAAAAAACTTTATTTCTTAAAAGGATTTAATTCTTTACCTCTCAATGCCAAATTCGAGGAAAAATATAAATTCTCGTGATTTGTATCCAAAGTTCACTTAAATTTTTTTAAATTGGATTATTAAATTGCGAAACATAATTATTGAATTGGATCAATACTTCCAATTGACTGAGTATGAGTAAGGGATCCATGGATGGAGATAGAAAAGTATATTTCTAATCGTAACTAAATATTTCAATTTCTTTTTTACAAAGAAAAAAGAGATTGAAGCAAAATAGGATAGCTATTAAATGATGACTTTAGTTTACTAGAATTATC